ACAGATATAATATATCACAATATGTATAGTAGTGAGGAAGTATGGGACAAAAAATAAATCCACTTGGTTTCAGACTTGGCACAACCCAGAGTCATGATTCCCTTTGGTTTGCACAACGAAAAAATTATTCTGAAGGTTTACAAGAAGATCAAAAAATACGAAATTATATCAAGAATTATGTACAAAAAAATATGAGAATATCCTCTGGTGTCGAGGGAATTGCGCGTATAGAGATTCAAAAAAGAATCGACCTGATACAAGTCATAATTTATATGGGATTCCCAAAATTTTTAATAGAAAGTAGACCACGCGGAATCGAAGAATTACAGATGAATTTAGAAAAAGAATTTAATTGGGTAAACCGAAAACTTAACATTGCTATCAGAAGAATTGCAAAACCTTATGGAAACTCCAACATTCTTGGAGAATTTATAGCTGGACAATTGAAAAATAGAGTTTCATTTCGGAAAGCAATGAAAAAAGCTATTGAATTAACTGAACAAACCGATACAAAAGGAATTCAAGTACAAATTGGGGGGCGTATAGATGGAAAAGAAATTGCACGCATCGAGTGGATCAGAGAAGGTAGAGTTCCCCTACAAACCATTCGCGCTAAAATAGATTATTGTTGCTATACAGTTCGAACTATCTATGGGGTATTAGGCATCAAAATTTGGATATTTATAGACAATGACTAACAAATATTTACTTTTCTTTTGTTTCTATCCATTAATTGAACAAAAAAGAATAAATGAGTATTAGTATTTTTTGTTCAATCAAAAATTAAATAAACAATTCTATAGGGTTGAATAAAAATTTGATTGACCATTTTAGTTTATTGCTATGCTTAGTGTGTGACTCGTTGAGTTTTTTAGGGGTAAGATTAAAAAAAGGACCCCATAATATAAACTAATAACTATAGAACTAAAAACCAACTCATCGCTTCGTATTATCTGGGTCTAAAAAGCCAGTCAAGATATGATATATTGATCATATATCATTGTAGCAACTGAAATCTATTTTGCATAAACAAAAAAATCAATAGGAAGTCGAAGTTGTGAAGCGAAAATATAGAAAAAAGATGTGGATAAATGGACGGGTGAGAGAACGAGATAAAAAATATCAACGATATAGAATTCCAATATGTAAGGTCTATGAGTCATCTCATAAAAGGCAATGTAATAAAGCATCAATACTGATTCATTCATAATTAAATGAATCTCTTCATAGAAAAAAACCAAGAGACTCGAGCCAATAAAGACTGAGAAGATTGACTCAAAAAAAAATTTCGAGCTCCATTGTAGAATTGAGACCTAGCCATTAAGCAAAAAGTGATGGGAACGATGAAACCTGTGAATGTAAAAGATTCTATAAAAAAAATTCTAATGATTCATTGGCCGGGATGGCGGAAGAAACTGAGAACCAATTCATCTATTCTGAGAAGTCATGAGCTAACCCTACAACTTAAATAAAGAATATTCGCCCGCGAAAACTTTTTTTAGATTGATAAATTTTCAATATGAAAAAAGTAAAAAAAAAAAAAATGAAAGATTGAATAGAAGGTTATATATATATATATATATTAAAGTAATAAGATTTTTTTTAAAGTAATAAGATTTTTTTTAAAGTAATAAGATTTTTTTAAAGTAATAATATTTTTAGTATCAATAATTAAGAGAAAAAAAAAAAAGACTATTCTAAAAAACATATATGTTTAATATGTAGAATTAGATATCCAAACAGGATATACAACTAACTAATGGATTATATAAAATATCAAAGAATCCCGCGATTGAAACGATTATCTATTATTTTAGAAATACATATATCTTAATTCAAATTAACTATTTTGAATCCTATTATTCGCGAGGAGCTGGATGAGAAGAAACTCTCATGTCCAGTTCTGTAGTAGAGATGGAATTTAGAAATAACCATCAACTATAACCCTAAAAGAACTAGATTCCGTAAACAACATAGAGGACGAATGAAGGGAATATCTTTTCGAGGTAATCATATTTGTTTTGGTAAATATGGTCTTCAGGCACTTGAACCCGCTTGGATCACATCTAGACAAATAGAAGCAGGTCGACGAGGAATGACCCGAAATGCACGTCGTGGTGGAAAAATATGGGTACGTATATTTCCAGACAAACCAGTTACAATAAGACCTGCAGAAACACGTATGGGTTCGGGGAAAGGATCCCCCGAATATTGGGTTGCTGTTGTTAAACCGGGTCGAATACTTTATGAAATGAGCGGAGTATCAGAAAATATAGCCAGAAAGGCTATTTCAATAGCGGCGTCCAAAATCTCTATACGAACTCAATTTATTATTTCGGGAGGATAAGGGTGTAAAACCAAAAGAAATTGGTCTTGGAAATGAAAAATAGCAGGTTTTTGACAAAAAATATTTCTTGTTTTTTTCTTGGATCCTTGCATTGTGCATTGAAAGAACAGATAAAAAAAAAATGATATGATTCAACCCCAAACCTATTTGAAT